ATTGATCAAAAAGACGAATCTACTTCAACCGATATGCCCTTAGGCACGGCCATACATAACATAGAAATCGCACTTGGAAAGGGTGGACAATTGGCTAGAGCAGCGGGTGCTGTAGCAAAACTGATTGCAAAAGAGGGTAAATCGGCCACATTAAGATTACCATCCGGGGAGGTCCGTTTGATATCCCAAAACTGCTCAGCAACAGTCGGACAAGTGGGTAATGTTGGGGTGAGACAGAAAAGTTTGAGTAGAGCCGGATCTAAGCGTTGGCTAGGTAAGCGTCCTGTAGTCAGAGGAGTGGTTATGAACCCTGTAGACCATCCCCATGGGGGTGGCGAAGGGAGAGCCCCCATTGGTAGAAAAAAACCCACAACCCCTTGGGGGTATCCTGCGCTTGGAAGAAAAAGTAGAAAACGGAATAAATATAGCGATCGTTTCATTCTTCGTCGACATACTAAATAGGAAAATCTTGAACATCGAATATGTTTCTTCATCTTTCCAAAAGAAAAAAGATAGGAGTAATTAACTGTGACACGTTCACGAAAAAAAAATCCTTTTGTTGCTAATCATTTATTAGTAAAAATTGAGAAACTCAACATGAAGGGGGAAAAAGAAATAATAATAACTTGGTCCCGGGCATCTACCATTATACCCACAATGATCGGACATACAATTGCCATTCATAATGGAAAGGAGCATTTGCCTGTTTATATAACAGAGCGTATGATAGGTCACAAATTGGGAGAATTTGCACCTACTCTTAATTTCCTGGAACATACGAGAAACGACAATAAATCTCGTCGTTAATGTGAATTAATAAAGTGAATATTAGGTGCTCATCGTTCATTCGTGGGAGGTAAACCTTATGATAAAGAAGGACCAAGGTGTAGAAGTATACGCTTTAGGGCAACATATCTGTCTGTCTGCTCACAAAGCGCGAAGAGTGATTGATCAGATTCGTGGGCGTTCCTACAAGGAAACACTTATGATATTAGCACTCATGCCTTATCGAGCATGTTACCCTATTTTTAAATTGGTTTATTCTGCAGCAGCCAATGCTAGTCACAATATGGGTTTAAAGGAAACAGATTTAATCATTAGTAAAGCCGAAGTCAACAGGGGTACTATCAGGAAAAAGTTAAAACCTCGAGCTCGAGGACATAGTTATCCGATAAAAAGAACCACTTGTCATATAACTATTGTATTGAGAGATATATCGAAAGATCAAATATGGCTAAAAAAAGATGGATAGAGATATATACTAAATATACAGATATAAGAGAGAGGTATTTCTATATGATAGATTGGGACAGACTGAAATTGACATGGGCTAATAGGGAGAGTGAGGGTGTATGGGACAAAAAATAAATCCACTTGGTTTTAGACTTGGTACAACCCAAAGACATCATTCCCTTTGGTTTGCAGAACCAAAAAATTACTCCAAAGGTCTTCAGGAAGATCAAAAAATACGTGATTGTATCAAGAATTATGTACGTGATTGTATCAAGAATAATGTAAAAAAAAAAATACCTTCCGATGAGGAACTCATTTCACGTATAGAGATTCAAAAAAGTATCGATGTGATAAAGGTCATAATCTATACGAGCTTCCCAGACTTGCCAAAATTATTAAGAAAGGGGAAACCACAAAGAATCAAAGAATTACAGACCAATGTAGCCAAAGGGTTTCATTCTGTGAACCAAAAACTCAACATAGCTATCACAATAATTGCAAATCCTTATGGACAGCCTACTATTCTTGCAGAATACATAGCCAAACAATTAAAAGAAAGAGTTGCATTTCGAAAGGTAATGAAAACCGCGATTGAATTACCCATTGCCCAAGGGAATACAAAAGGAATTCAAGTACAAATTGCAGGCCGTATCGACGGAAAAGAAATTGCACGTGTCGAATGGATCAGAGAAGGGCGGGTTCCGCTACAAACCATTCGAGCTAAAATTGATTATTGTTCATATAAAGTTCGAATGGTTTATGGGGTATTAGGCATCAAAATTTGGATATTTGCGGCCGAGGAATAAAGGATCCTTTCTTTTGATTTCCGTTCTATCCAGCGATGGAAAACAAAATGACAAACTCTTTCATCCTTTTTTGTTCAATCAAAAATGCGCAATTCTTCTTTTTTTTTTTCTTTTTTTCTATTCTTTTTATTTATTCTAGAGGATTGACTAAAAATTGGATTGAACCTTTGGTATAATTGCTATGCTTAGTGTGTGACTCGTCGGTTTTTTATTTCGTTTAGTTTAGGGTTCAAAAAAAGGGGGCGGCCCATACCAGAATAGGAGTATGAGCTAATAACTATAGAACTCATAACTATAGAACTAATAACCAGCTCATTGCTTCGTATTATCTGGATCCACGGCACCAGTCACTCTATGATCGATCGATCATATCGTCGTAGCAACTGAAATCTTTTTACATAAAAGAAAAATCAATCTGATTATGGGTTGTGAAGGAAAAAGAAAAGAAAAGGATTAGGTAAATGGAAGGGTGATAGAAAGAGAGAACTAGAATATCCATGATATATGATTCCAATATGTATGGTCTATGAATCATCTCAGAAAAGGCAGTGTAATAAAGCATCAATCCGTATGAAGAACTTAAAACAAAAAAAGAGCATCAAGTCAATAAAAGGCTGAGGAGATTGACTCGGGAACAACAAATTCAATTAATAGCTCCATTGCAGAGTTTGGGCCTAGCCAGTCATCAAGAAGTGATGGGAACGACGGAACCTGTGACTGCAGAAAATTCTATTGAAAATGAATTCTCATAATTCATTAGGGGGGATGGCGGAACGCACCAGAAACCAATTCAGTTATTCTGAGAGGTCATGGACTGACCCTTCGGATGAAACAGATCTTGAAAGAGTCAATATTCGCCCGCGAAAGCCTTACCACGTTTTAGGATATTCAATAAAAGTCCAAATCAAGATTGGTTATCATATCAAAAAGAACTTCTAAATGAAATTAGATTCTATATGTCTAGAAATATCTATACGCCTATTCGTGTATACAATCTTAGATCTCAAAAAAAAGAATCCTATGATTCAGTGTATTATTCATTGAATACCTATCTCTAATATTATTGAATCGTTTCATTCGCGAGGAGCTGGATGAGAAGAAACTCTCATGTCCGGTTCTGCAGTAGAGATGGAATTTCGAACCATCCACTATAACCCCAAAAGAACCAGATTCCGTAAACAACATAGAGGAAGAATGCGGGGCGTTTCTTCTCGAGGCAATCGGATTTGTTTCGGTAGATACGCTCTTCAGGCACTTGAGCCGGCTTGGATGACATCTAGACAAATAGAAGCAGGACGACGAGCAATGACACGGTATGCGCGTCGTGGTGGAAAAGTATGGGTACGCATATTTCCAGACAAACCTGTTACAATAAGACCAACGGAAACGCGTATGGGTTCGGGGAAAGGATCTCCCGAATATTGGGTATCCGTCGTGAAACCGGGTCGAATACTTTATGAAATGGTTGGGGTATCAGAAAAAATAGCCAGAAAAGCTATTTCAATAGCTGCGTCCAAAATGCCTATACGAACTCAATTCCTTATTGTCGAATAGGGATGTACAAACAAAGGAAAGGGGTCTTTCGGATGAAAAACCAACCTCAGGTTTGTTTTTTTTTTCTGGCCAAACAATATTTCTTTTTTCCTTTGCCCTTTGCTTTGCATTGAAAGAAAAGATCAAAAACGCTATGATTCAATCTCAGACCCATTTAAATGTAGCGGACAACAGCGGAGCTCGAAAATTAATGTGTATTCGAATCATAGGAGCTAGTAATCGACAATATGCTCATATTGGTGACATTATTGTTGCTGTAATCAAAGAAGCAGTGCCTCATATGCCTCTAGAAAGATCAGAAGTGATCAGAGCGGTAGTTGTACGTACATGTAAAGAACTCAAACGTGACAATGGCATGATAATACAATATGATGACAATGCTGCAGTTGTCATTGATAAAAAAGGCAATCCAAAAGGAACTCGAGTCTTTGGTGTGATCGCTTGGGAATTGAGACAGTTGAATTTTACTAAAATAGTCTCATTAGCCCCTGAGGTATTCTAAAGACTCATAGACGAAACCGCGATATCTTTAGTGTATCTGAAATAGATTCAATGAATTAGTAGATTGTGTCTCACGTATATCCCTTAACTAATAAATAATTGATAAAGAAAAAAAAATGAATAACATAAAAAAAAGAGCATGTTGCTAATATAAAAACTCGGAGGCACCAATGATTATAGCTCATCATGGGTAAGGACACTATTGCCGACATAATAACTTCTATAAGAAACGCGGAGATGGATAACCAAGAACTGGTTCGAATAGCATCTACTAATATCACCGAAAACATTGTGAAAATACTTCTACGAGAAGGCTTTATCGAAAACGTGAGGAAACACCGAGAAAGGAACAAAAATTTCTTAGTTTTAACCCTACGATATAGAAGAAGGCATAGGACAGGTCCATCTAGAACTATTTTAAAACGTATCAGCCGACCCGGTGTACGAATCTATTCTAACTATCAACGAATCCCTAAGATTTTAGGAGGAATGGGGCTTGTAATTCTTTCTACTTCTCGAGGTATAATGACAGACCGAGAGGCTCGACTAGAAAGAATCGGGGGAGAAATTTTGTGTTATATATGGTGATCTTTATGGTATCGGAATTGGGTCGGTAACTTCCTATTTCTATTTGTGACAAAAAAAAGCAGACAAATATCACTCCTCCTCCATGAGTTGATACTTCAAAAGGATTACCTGGAATGAAAGAACAAAAATGGATTTATGAAGGTTTAATTACAGAATCACTGCCCAATGGTATGTTCCGGGTTCGTTTAGATAATGAAGATCTGATTCTAGGTTATATTTCAGGAAAGATCCGATGTAGTTTTATACGGATACTCCCAGGAGATAGAGTCAAAATCGAAGTAAGTCGTTATGATTCAAGCAAGGGGCGTATCATTTATA